TAAAGGCCTCCTCATTATATCCAGATTCATTTCTTTCCTTTGAATATAGGATATAGTAATTTTTCTTACATTTATCAGGCTAAGTAGGAGACCATATATCTGGGTATTATTCATCATTTTTTGATTCAATTTCCGTCCAGTCCATCTTAATTGCAACGGAAAATCTCCTTTAAGGAATATTTGTAGTTTTTCGATCGATTCTAAAAAAGACTGTTCAATATTGTTTTGATTCTTTAATTCAAAATATTGTTTTGAATTTGATGGGCTAAAATTAAAAAAATACTCCTCTTGCTTTCCGTTGATATTTTGATTTTCACTAAAATTGGGATTTATATTCAAATTTAAAAGAAGTAATTTGCTTGGGAGAAACCAAGGTTTCTCTTTATATTTATGATAAAGTATCACAAACTCTGGAAAGAAAAAAACTTTCGGATTCGATATGAGGCAATTTAAGATTAAGATTTTTTCATTCATTCCCATCCAATCAAAAAATACCTTTTTGTAATTTATTTCGGAATTTGAATCAATCGGAAGATAAAAAAGACCCTTATTATGAATTTTATCCATTATTGGGTCCTTATTAGGTTCAACCTTAATATTTATATTTTTATTAATTTTACACAAAAATTTTCTATCTTTATTTTTTTCCATATATATAATATCGCTTTTTCCTAGAGAATTCTTGCTAGGAATATTCTTGAGTATGTTAAAAAATTTTTCTTTATTTCTAGTGGAATTTTCTGGGTTCTTATTTGTTTCTAATGATGATCTATAAATATAGGAGTTATTCTTAGTTTCAGAATGAATATATTTATATGATAAAAGATCATATCTATAGTTTTTTTTTAAATTATCCTCTTTATTTCGTAATAAATAAACTTTCACATTTTGTTTTTTTTTTGAATCAAATAATGGGTCTTTTTCAGAGGAATACCATTTGTTTAAATCTTTATTTTGAGACGTATCGCATTGATTGATTCTATTTCGCCATTTTTGGGGGATTAATCTAGACGATGTAATCTGAGATAAATCGTATTGATAATGACCTCTTAACCAGTTTTTCCAGGGGTTCATTCCAGAATTTGGAAGGTTCTTATGTCTTAATTCGGAATGGAATAGTCCTTGTCTTCCAAAAAAATCCTTTATTTCAGTCTTAAGAAAAAAAGACGGTCCATTATATTGAAGAATAGATTTTAACTTATTGAAGTTAAGAATTTGGGTTTGTGATAATTTTAAAAATACATATTTTTGTGACAAGTAAGATAAATCAAAAAAAATATCTGACTTCTGCTTACTATTTCTAATATTATCAAAAGCCCTTTTTATAGTCATCGGCAAAATAAAGTAAATTTTATTTTGTTTTGTTTTATTAATCCTTTCTGGATTTGTTTCCTTATTGTCAATGTATTTATCATTATCAAGAATTTTTTTTGTTGATTCGATAAAAAGTTGTAGAGGGATTTTTCGCATATTACTGATACATAGAAAGATATCTATATATATTTTTTCAATGAAAAATTGAACTATTAATTCAATATTTTTTCTTTTTAATATTTTCAAAATTTTTGGGGATGATTCTGCATTCTTCTTTTTCTTTTTTTTGATTCCTGGCGTTTCTTTTTTTTTATTTTTTTTCATTTCTTCTATTTCATTTTTGATTGTGTTTCTTCTATCAATCTTATGTTTCATTTCTTTTTCTGCCTGTGAATAATTTGTCCAACCTGTAGATCGAATTTGACTAAGTGATTCATAAATTATCTCATTGCTGATTATGGAATCTTTTTCTGTTTGAGTTTTACTTGATTCATATATTTCTCTGGGTATAAATTCTCTCGATATAAATACTGGAATTTTCTTTCCTTTAAAAAGTTCTTTTTTTATTCGTTTTACAAACAAAAATGCTTTTTCTTCTGTCTTTTTTATTTTTTTAAAAATTCTTTGAACTCTAAAATTCAATTTTCTGATTTTGACTTGATAGTCTATCTCTTTCAAAATGGGTTCAAAAAAGGAAGGTGTTTTTCGAGGAGGACCAAAAGGATATTCCGCTTCCATTCCCGAAACTGTTAAAAAACAAGAATCAAATTCATCTTGTTGCTTTAGATCTCTATCAGAATCATAGAGTCCTAGCTTAGATCTGTGCCAAGGTTTCAAATGAAAAGGATATAGGATTTTTATCTGAAAACCCCCTCTAAACCAATATTTAGGAAGTTTTGTTTTCGAGAATTGAAGACCCCTAGTGTTGCATTTTAGATAAATTTCTCTATTCCAATCTTGAAAATCCTCATACCATTCCGGAGATTGTCTTAATAAAAAACGGACGATATTCTTAGCTATTATCAATAAAGGTAAGTTAACATACCTTCTAAAAATTGATTGAGTTAGTAACAGAATAGCTCTGATTTTTCCTCCATGTGGCATGTTCTCCCAGAATCGGACTGACTGTTGCTGGTTTTGTTTTTTTATTTTGACTTGGTGATCTACAATTTCGAATTCTGACTTT